GGGAAGTGATTCAGTAATTAAACCTTCATGAATCAATTTTTGTTCTTTCATTCCAGGTAACCCCCTTGAAGTATCAACTAATGAAGGAAGAGGTATATAACTCACTTTTCCTCTCTATTTCACAAATGGGAAGTTAGAGATAAAATTAGGATACCAGAGGAGGAGGATCACCATATATAACACAAAATTTCTCCTCCAATTCTTTCTAGTCGAGCTTCTCGATCTGTCATTATACCTTGAGAAGTAGAAAGAATTACAATTCCCATTCCACCTAAAATCTTAGGAATTCGTTGATAGTTGGAATAAATTCGTAAACCGGGTCGGCTGATACACTTTAAAACGGTTCTATATATTCCTTTCCTAGTCTTTCTATGTCGCAGGGTTGAAACCAAGAAATATTTGTTATTTTCCTGATGTTTCCGAACATTTTCAATAAAACCTCCTCGTAGAAGTATTTTAACAATGTTTTCGGTGGTATTAGTAGATGTTATTCGAACCGTTCCTTTTTTATTCATGTCAGCATTTCTTATAGAAGTTATTATATCGGCAATAGTGTTCCTACCCATAACGAACTATAATTTTTTGTGCCTCCTAATTTTGATATAATCAACATGTTTCCTTTTTTCTTTTTTTTTTTTGAATTATTAAATTTTAAAAAGTATATGCGTGAGACACAATCTATTAATTTGATCTATTTCAGATAGCCTACTATATCATAGTGTCATCTACTAGTATTTATAATACCTCGGGAGCTAATGAAACTATTTTAGTAAAATTCAACTGTCTCAATTCCCGAGCGATCGCACCAAAAACTCGAGTTCCTTTTGGATTTCCTTCTTGATCAATGACGACCGCTGCATTGTCATCATATCGTATTATCATACCGTTGTCACGTTTGAGTTCTTTACATGTACGTACAATTACAGCTCTAATGACTTCTGATCTTTCTAGAGGCATATTTGGCACTGCTTCTTTGATTACAGCAACAATAACGTCACCAATATGAGCATATCGGTGATTACCAGCTCCTATGATTCGAATACACATCAATTCTCGAGCTCCGCTGTTATCCGCTACATTCAAAAGGGTCTGAGGTTGAATCATATATTTTTTATTTGAATCTGTTATTTCAATGCAAAGGATGAAGGAAAAAAATAAATATTGTCCGTCCAGAATAAACCTGCGGTTGTTTTTTCATCCTCAATATCCCTTTTGTTTAGTTCTACATCCCTATCGTGAAATAACAAATTGAGTTCGTATAGGCATTTTGCACGCAGCTATTGAAATAGCTGCTCTGGCTATAGTTTCTGATACTCCGCCCATTTCATAAAGTATTCGACCCGGTTTAACAACAGATACCCAATATTCGGGGGATCCCTTTCCCGAACCCATACGTGTTTCCGTAGGTCTTACTGTAACAGGTTTGTCGGGAAATATACGTACCCATATTTTTCCACCACGACGCGCATATCGTGTCATTGCTCTCCGCCCCGCTTCTATCTGTCTAGCTGTGATCCAAGCGGGTTCAAGCGCCTGAAGAGCGTATCCGCCGAAACAAATATGATTGCCTCGATAAGATATTCCCTTCATTCTTCCTCTATGTTGTTTACGAAATCTGGTTCTTTTGGGGTTATAGTTGATGGTTGTTTCTTAATTCCATCTCTATTGCAGAACCGGACATGAGAGTTTCTTCTCATCCAGCTCCTCGCGAATGAAACGATTCAATAATATTACAGATACGCATGTATAATTATTATAAATATAATAATAAATAATTATTATATTTATAATAATTAATATAAGTAATTATAAGTAATGAATGGCATTTATTGATATTTAATTTGTTACAAAGGAAGATGTATATACAAAATATACAGCTAGACGTGTATATTATTAGATATAGAAAATATAAAAAATGCTTCTTTTTTTAGAATATAACGTAGAATATAATGAATCCTTATTTTTACCTCTATCGAATCGCGCCAAAAATTGTAATCCAATAAATAAAGATTTCGCGGGCGAATATTGACTCTTTCATTCGTAGTGTCAGTCAATTCATGACACCTCTCAGAATAAATCAATTTTTTCTTGGTTCGTTCCGCCATCCCACCCAATGAATTATTAGGATTCGTTTTCAATAGAATCCTATGCAGTCACAGGTTTCGTCGTTCCCATAGCTTCTCCATTAATGGTTAGGCCTGAACTCTGCAATGGAGCTTCCGGCAAAATTCGTTCCCGAGTCAATCTCCTCAGTTTTTATTAACCCGAGGCTCTTTATTCTTTATTATTTATTATTTTTTTTTTTCTTTTTTTTATATTATTTTATTTATTTATATTTCATTTATATATTTATATCAGTATTGATTATATCAGTATTAATGCTTTATCACACTGCCTTTTATGAGTTGATTCATAGACCATACATATTGGAATCATATATCATTGATATTTTTGTTCTCTCTTTCTATCATCCTTCCATTTATCCACATCCCTTTATTTT